AAACGATGGAATCGTCCATCGCGTTATATAAAAAAAAGAAAGAATTCATTTGTAAGAATAAGAATGAATCTAAGAAAATTTGAAAACCCTGAGAAGAAACAAATTTTCTTTATATTATTTATGATATCATATTCTAAATAATGATATATCCTTTATCTTATAAACTTCTTAGAAACTATATATATAAGTAAGAAATTACTAAAAAAATGGATACAAAAAATAAGTAAAAAAAGAGATAAGAAGAGATCCGTCCTCCACTTACATATTTAATAACTTCTGCTACAAAGAAACAGGTAATACCAATACCGTTCGTAACTCCATCAATTACCTGTTTATCAAAAAAATGAGTTAGTCCGGTTAATCCTCTTATAGCCCTATTTAAGATTTTTGAATAAAAAATGTCTATGTAACCACGATTATATGACCAATCATATATTACATTTATGATTTTGTCCCAGAGACTTCTCCTAGGACCCATTTTAACAAAAAAATTGATTAAGTTAAATTTATGAAAATATGAATAAGCAGGCCCATATAAAAGAGACGCTATAAAAATTCCGAAATAAGCTATACTTACTGAAAAAATGGCATTTATTACAAATTCATACCAATCAAAATAATGGTTAGAATTTGAATGTAACAAGTTTATTGACGGAGTTAACCATTTTGATAATATATCAAAATGATCACCTATTCTTTGACCAAAAGGAATTCCTATGGATCCAACGAAAAAAGTAAATAAGACCAATACAAGAAGTGGAAATAACATAGTATTGTCCGATTCATAAGGATATGCGGCAATTTTGTTAGTGGCAAAATTATTAATAGTAATAAGAGGTCGCATCCTATTTATTAGTAGATTAACATCAATTGGATATGTTTTTTTCGAAAAAAGGGAATCCCTTTGATTATTATTCATTGGCGATAAAAAAATTTTATTTTTTCTCACTTTAGGTCCTTTTTTACCCCATATGGATATTGAATAGAACGCATTATTTTTTTTGCCACTGTGGTTTTGAAAATTAACGTTCAAATGACCTTCAAAAGTCAGTAAATACATCCGAAACATATAAAATGCAGTTAATCCTGCTGTGAAACAAGCTATTATTGCGAAAATCGGTGAATATAACCAACTATCATTAAGAATTTCGTCTTTAGACCAAAAACAAGCAAGGGGTGGAATACCACAAAGAGAAAGTGTACCCAATAAAAATGAAGTTTTTGTAATTGGCACATATTTTGTTAAACCGCCCATAAGAGCCATGTTCTGACTTTTATCTGGAGAATATCCAACAACGGTTTCCATTGAATGAATAATGGATCCAGATCCTAAAAATAACAATGCTTTCGAATAGGCATGACTGATCAAATGAAATAAAGCAGCTCGATAAGATCCCATGCCTAAAGCTAACATAATATAACCCAATTGAGACATTGTAGAATAGGCTAAACTTCTTTTAATGTCTCTTTGAGCAAGAGCCAAAGTAGCTCCTAATAGTATTGTTATTATACCCACCAAAGAAATTATATTCATTATATAAGGTATGACTGTAAAAAGAGGAAAAAGTCGAGCTACAAGAAAAATCCCCGCTGCTACCATAGTAGCAGCATGTATAAGAGCTGAAATAGGAGTAGGACCTTCCATGGCATCTGGTAACCATACATGAAGGGGGAATTGCGCGGATTTAGCAACCACACCAACAAATAATAGGGAAGCACACAAAGTAAGAAATAAAGAATGGGTCCCATCATTATCAATCAAATTATTGGCTATTTCGAACAAATCCCGAAATTCAAAACTACCCGTTATCCAATAAAGACCTAAGATTCCTAAAAATAAACCAAAATCCCCTACACGATTCGTTACAAAGGCTTTTTGACAAGCACTTGCCACAAGGGGTCGTGTGAACCAAAACCCTATTAATAGATACGAACACATTCCAACTAATTCCCAACAAATATAAATTTGTATCAAATTGGAACTAGTAACTAATCCCAGCATGGAAGCATTAGAAAAACTCATATAAGCAAAAAATCTCAAATAGCCTTGATCATGAGACATATAATTGTCACTATAAATAAGAACCATTATTCCAACAGTAGTAATTAATATTAACATAATGGAAGTAAGCGGATCTATCAAATGGCCGAAATCTAAGGAAAAATCATTATTGATGGTCCAAGACCATACATATTGGTAGATAGGACTGCCATTTATTTGTTGAATAGACAGATCGGCTGAAAAAATCATAACGATACTTAGTAATAAAACACTAGGAAAAGCCCATATACGACGAATATTTTTTGTTGCCGCCGGAACAAGGAGAAGCCCCAACCCTATTGCTATAGGAACTGGAAGGGGAACGAAAGGTATGATCCACGCATATTGATATGTATGTTCCATAATAAAATTAAACCTTTTTTATTAATTGTTTTGTTTAATTGTTTCCGATTCACCAGCTCTTATATATTTTTAAAGGAGCAAAAAAAAAAAATCAAGATATGAAAAGACTCAAATAGAAAATTTGAAATATTCAAATCAAATAAAGAAGTTACAATCAAATGATAAGATTAAGTCAATGTTTAAAAGTTATTACTTATATTACTTAATATAATTATTACCTAAGATATTTATGAAGATACAGAATATGTTTGATATTTTCAACCATTTATTATTACAATAATTTAGATCTATAGAACAGGTAAAATACACAAAAAAGTACTTGATTTTGATATGTATTCTATAATCCACCAATAACTCAACCTGATAAAAAAAGCCCTCGTTATTTTAGTTAATTTATTTGGAATCAGTATTCGGAATCATTAATTGAATTAGTTCTGAACTAGTTCGTTGTGAAACTGAGTGAGTTGCTTATATTCCTTCCAATAAAACAACTTATGTTTGCGGTAACCTCTATGATATCCGTCAATTTGTTACTCGTCACTTCAGTTCTTTGCGAACTGCAATAAAAAAAACAAAAAAAAAAATGTCTTTTTTTTTTTTTTTTCATTTCGGAATGGGAATGGATTGAGAACAGAACTATCTAGTTGCAACTCTTCAATTCCATAAGAAACCGCACGAAAAGCCATTACATTCTTAAAGCTAACACCGCCCCACACCACACTACAGATAATTATTATTGAACGTTCAAATAGCAATAGGAATTTGAATTCTATTTTTAAAAGTGTCCTCAAAATATTGCATTGAATTGCCTCCTTCAATCTCGACGATTGAAGATGGATGGGCTATTATGATTTAGAGCAAGCCGCTATGGTGAAATCGGTAGACACGCTGCTCTTAGGAAGCAGTGCTAGAGCATCTCGGTTCGAGTCCGAGTGGCGGCATCTTATAAAAAAATAAAAAAATCAGAGTCAAATAAATACTCGAATAACTCCTATAATGTATAGGTATACAATTAAATTCTGGATTTCCATTCCAATGTTGGAGGACATCTTTATTTTAGGATTTTTATGATATTTTTTACTTTAGAACATATATTAACTCACATTTCTTTGTCGATTGTTTCCATTGTAATTACGATTTTTTTTATGAACTTATTAGTCCACGAAATCGTAGAACTATATGATTCGTCGGAAAAAGGAATGGTAGCTACTTTTGTTTGTATAACAGGATTATTAGTTATTCGTTGGATTTATTCGGGACATTTACCCTTAAGTGATTTATATGAATCATTAATGTTCCTGTCATGGAGTTTCTCCATTATTCATATGGTTCCCCATTTTAGGAACCATATGAATCATTTAAATGCAATAACTGCACCAAGTGCTGTTTTTACCCAAGGATTTGCTACTTCAGGTCTTTTAACTAAAATGCATCAATCCGCAATATTAGTACCGGCTCTACAATCACAGTGGTTAATGATGCACGTAAGTATGATGGTATTGAGCTATGCAGCTCTTCTGTGTGGATCATTATTATCAGTAGCTCTTCTAGTCATTACATTTCGAAAAAATATAGATATATTTGGTAAATATAAAAACAATAATTTGCTGATTGGTCGATTTCCCTTTGACGAAATCCAATCCGCGAATAAAATAAGCAATGTTTTACAAAACAATTGTTTTATTTCATTTCGAAATTATCACAGGTATCAATTAATTCAGCAATTGGATTGTTGGAGTTCTCGTATTATTAGTCTCGGGTTTCTATTTTTAACCATAGGGATTCTTTCGGGAGCAGTATGGGCTAATGAAGCGTGGGGATCATATTGGAATTGGGACCCAAAAGAAACTTGGGCATTTATTACTTGGACAATATTCGCAATTTATTTACATACTAGAACAAATGAAAATTTGCAAGGCTCGAATTCTGCAATTGTGGCTTCTATGGGATTTTTTATAATTTGGATCTGCTATTTTGGAGTAAACCTATTAGGAATAGGGCTACATAGTTATGGTTCATTCACATTAACATCTAATTGAGGAAAATACCTTACGAATACAATACACAATACATAGGAATAGCATATAAAAGTTTTATGAGTTTTTGAGAACCATTTGAATCACTACGTTATTCAAATGGTTCTCAAAAGCTACAAAAGTATCTGATTACAATTAATTTCATTCTTTTTTTTTTTTTTTTACTTTAAAGATAAAGAAGGAAAAAGAAGACTTATTTAGTTTTCATTGTACATTGTACAACTGAACAAAAAAAAAAATGATTTTTTTGTATCTTTTTATTTTTATATGTCTTATTGATGAAAACTATCTATAAAAGTAATTAGCTAGAATAGCTTCTACCTTGTCAATTGATAGTGAGAAAACGAAATCCGGATAAATACCAATACCTATTACGGGTAGAAAGATACAGATTGAAACAAATAGTTCTCGTGGTCCAGAATCAAAAAAATGAGAATTTGGAGAATGAAATTGCTTGTATCCATAGAACATCTGACGTAACATAGATACTGAATAAATAGGAGTTAATATCATTCCAATTGCCGCTATAAAAATGATTAGTATTTTTGGCATTAAAAGATATTTTTGGCTCGTTATTAGTCCAAAAAAAACCACCAATTCTGCAACAAAACCACTCATTCCAGGCAATGCAAGTGAAGCCATCGAGAAGCTACTGAACATTGTAAATATTTTTGGCATTGGGATAGCTATTCCTCCCATTTCGTCGAGATAAACAAGACGTATTCTATCATAACTAGTTCCTGCCAAGAAAAAAAGTGCAGCACCAATAAATCCATGAGAGATCATTTGTAAAATGGCCCCGTTGAGTCCTGTATCAGTTATCGAACCAATTCCTATAATTATGAAACCCATATGAGATACGGAGGAATAGGCAATTCTCTTTTTTAGATTGCGCTGACCGAGAGATGTTGAAGCTGCATAGATTATTTGAATTGTGCCTATTATCATCAACCAGGGAGAAAATATAGAATGAGCGTGGGGTAATAATTCCATATTGATCCGAACCAATCCATATGCTCCCATTTTTAATAAGATTCCGGCTAAAAGCATACATGTACTGTAATGTGCTTCTCCATGGGTATCTGGTAACCATGTATGTAGAGGTATAATCGGCAATTTGACAGCATAAGCAATAAGAAAACCAAAATAGAATATTATTTCCAATGCCATAGGATATGATTGATTGGCTGATGTTTCAAAATTTAATGTTGGTTCATTGGAACCATATAAACCCATACCCAGAACTCCCAGTAAGAGAAAAATAGAACCCCCTGCAGTGTACAAAATAAATTTTGTAGCTGAGTACAAACGGTTCTTCCCTCCCCACATGGATAGAAGTAGGTAGACAGGAATTAATTCTAATTCCCACATGATAAAAAAAAGTAAAAGATCCCGAGAAGAAAATGGTCCTATTTGACCGCTGTACATTGCTAACATGAGGAAATGGAACAATCTCGAATCTCGAGTAACCGGCCAGGCCGCTAAAGTAGCTAAGGTAGTGATGAATCCCGTGAGTAAAATGGGTCCGATGGAAAGTCCATCGATTCCTAATCTCCAGTGAAAATAAAAAAAATTTATCCATTTATAATCCTGTTCTAATTGGATTAATGGATCGTCCAATTGGAAATGATAACAGAAGACATAGGCCGTTAGAAGTAGTTCTAAGAGACATATACAAATAGTATACCATCTAATAACCTTATTTCCTCTATGAGGTAAAAATAAAATGAAAGTACCTGCGAATATCGGCAAAACAACAATTATTGTTAACCAAGGAAAATCATTCGTGGTAAAGACAAGATACACTTTGACCAGAAAAACCCGTGCTCGAAAGAAAATAATTTATCGAGTACGGGTTTTGTCGGTAAAGAAAAAAAATGGATTCAAGTGGAATTTTCTGGAACGTATCAATAAGCTAGACCCATACTACGAGTTGTTTCATGCCATAAATAAACCCGGACACTCAAGAAATCCGTTGGACAAGCGGATTCACACCTTTTACAACCCACACAGTCTTCTGTTCTTGGAGCAGAAGCAATTTGCTTAGCTTTACATCCGTCCCAAGGTATCATTTCTAATACATCAGTGGGGCAGGCGCGTACACATTGGGTACACCCTATACATGTATCATAAATCTTTACTGAATGTGACATTGGATCTATAAATTTTTTTAACCTCATAAATTTTCGATCTAGTAAAAGTAGTAAATGAATTATATATTCTAGACACCAGACGAATCAATGATTTAGATTTACCAGAATCAATCTAGTTCTGGATCTGCTCATAAAAGAGTACCAAGATACTTTGATTTATCACGTTTTAGCAAACAGCACCGTAGGCTTATGTCGCACATACCAATTTTAATTGGCGAATAGTCTATATTTTTATTTATACCATTATTTATTCAACAAATTAGATTGATTGATACGAGTTGATTTTCTGTTACGATGAATTGATGAAACAATAGCTAATCCAATAGCTGCTTCAGCAGCTGCAATTGCTATAACAAAAATTGAGAAAACGGCTCCTTTTAATTGGCGATTATCAAATAAATCGGAAAATGTTACGAAATTAATATTAACTGCATTCAGTATAAGTTCAAGACACATAAGCGCTCGAACCATATTTCGACTTGTAATCAATCCATAAATACCGATGGATAATAAAAAGGCACTCAAACCAAGTACATGTTCGAGCATCATTGACCAACTCCTCATCAATCTCGATTCATTTCAATATGAACAATAAATAGAATTTAAAGAAAAGAACAAGTCCCTATTACCTATTATATTATTACCTATTATATTATAATAATTTTTTTTTTTTGATTATTTAGTACTGACGAGCCATAGCAATTGCACCTATCAAGGCAACTAAAAGAATTATCGAAATAAGTTCAAATGGAAGAAAAAAATCTGTTGATAAATGAATCCCTATTTGTTGACCATTATTAATCAAGTCCTGCTCTATAATCTGGTTTGATCTTGTAGTCCAAATAATCCCGTACCATGACGTATCTGGGATAGTAGTAATTAGTGAAACAAAAATACTTGTACAAACCAGCGAAGTGACTCCGTCTCCAACGGCCCAAAGATGGAAATCTTTGTAATATTCTGAACCATTCATGAACATCACAGCAAATACAATTAATACATTTATTGCTCCCACATAAATAAGGAGCTGTGCAGCAGCTACAAAGTGGGAGTTCGATGGAATATGGAATAAGGATGTACAAACAAGAACTAATCCCAATGAAAAAGCAGAAAAAATTGGATTGGTAAGTAATACCACTCCTAGACTCCCCACTATAAGACCCAATCCAAAAAAAACTAAAAGAAAATCATGTATTGGTCCAGGTAAATCCATTCTATGTAAAATAAGAGATAAATTTTAAGTCGAAATTTTTTATAACCCTATTGACCAAACCAGGAAAAAAGAAGTTACCCTATTGATACGTTCCTAATTGAATTAAATCTAATGGGGTGTGGATTGATATAGATACACTTATTAGTTGAATTAGTTGAATGATTGAATACCATTTCTCTATCCGAAAGTTTCGTTCGAAATTAATCAATTTTTTTTTTTTTATTATTAACTGTTTATATATATACCATATACAATATATATGTTTAGTATATATGAATCCATTTTCAATCCAAAGCAATTCATTATTCTCAGCACTCCATAGTTGTTAAAATTTTAGTTTTAGTTATTGACCAAGCAAGATGAAAGAAGCTGCGCTACTTTAAATCAAAACTAAATCTTAGTATTAGTAATCGGTAATTGTTCTTGAATCAAGTGGTTTACCCACGGCTTTTTTGGTTTGAGTCGAATTCATAATTGTTCTAATTGTGTAATCGTCGATTACTGACATTGGCAACCGACCCAAAGCAATTTGATTATAATTCAACTCGTGACGATCATAAGTAGAAAGTTCGTATTCTTCAGTCATTGATAAACAATTCGTTGGACAATACTCAACGCAGTTACCACAAAATATACAGATTCCGAAATCAATACTGTAATTAAGCAATCGTTTCTTTCGAATAGAAGTTTCAAATTTCCAATCAACAACGGGTAGATCTATAGGACATACCCGAACACATACTTCACAAGCAATGCATTTATCAAATTCAAAGTGGATTCGACCACGGAAACGTTCCGATGTGATCAATTTTTCATAAGGATATTGAATAGTTACAGGTAAACGATTTGCATGGGATAAGGTAATCATAAAACTTTGACCGATATACCTTGCAGCCCGTACTGTTTGTTGGCCATAATTCATGAACCCAGTTACCATGGGGAACATATCTTGAATATATATGAATAATTTTATGTTTCTTTCTCTTGTTTGAGAGAAGTTATGAATCTAGAATAGGCTGTGCCTTTACAGTGAAAAGAGTTGGGAAGAGGTTGTCAATAATAGATTACCTAAAGAAATAGGTAAAAGAAATTTCCATCCAAGATTTAATAGTTGGTCCATTCTCATTCTAGGTAAAGTCCATCTTGTTGTGATAGGAATGAACAGGAACAAATAAGCTTTAGCTAATGTAATAAAGATACCAATGGTCGTTCTAAAGACTCCACCCACTTCATTTATTCCGAAAAGCTCAGGACTTAATATGTACGGAATAGAGAGATTCCAGCCGCCCAAGTAAAGAACTGTTACAAATAATGAAGAAACTAGTAGATTTAGATAGGAAGCAACATAAAATAAACCAAATTTTATACCTGAATATTCGGTTTGATAACCTGCTACTAATTCTTCCTCTGCTTCTGGTAAATCAAAAGGTAATCTCTCGCATTCTGCTAGGGAAGAAATTAAAAAAACAGTAAAACCTATAGGTTGGCGCCACAGATTCCAACCCCAAAAACCATATTTTGACTGCGCCTCAACTATATCAACTGTACTTGAACTGTTAGATAATCATAGTCGGTGATAACATCACTATTCCCATCGCTATTGCAAAACCGTACATGAGACTTAAGCTTCATACGGCTCCTCGATGGCCACAAATAAATCTAAGGACTGGTTCAATATTATCTCGATATACTTTACTTATCTTGTAGAGTAGATAGAGTAAAGATACATTGGAGAGTCCGAAATTAGACCAATGCAATTCTGTCTGCTATAATAAAACAAATGCTTCTGAATTGATCTCATTCTTTATAATTGCAATTTTTTGTTCAGTAATAACTTAATACTTCAATAAAATACTCGTTGTATCACGTTGTTTCAATAAAAATTTCGACTTATTTCTTTTAGACAAAGAATTAGACATTCTATTATATTAGTTCATGAATCATGATAAGAATTCTATCTGTATTAATCTGGATAAAAAAAAAATAAATAAAGGATTACTTCGTTCCTGATAGTAATTTGTTTAATTAGTGGGTAGGAGCATACTCTGGATCGGGATCGTGGGAAAGTACTGCTTGATCATTTCTACTAACTTAAAGCCCCATTAGGATTCCTTTTAAAATATCCCTTTGGCTAATTTACTTACATTATCTCCATTACTAATCCTTTGTGTACCTTGGTATTCCTAACCGTCCACTTGTTTTTATTCGATCTCCGGTATGGTAATACATACATACAATAATAAAAACTCCATACAGTTTCTCTTTTGTACCCGCTTCAAACTATGATGGCTAATCAACCAATCTTGCTTGGGGTAACCCGTTTATACTGTTTATATTTATGTCCGCTTAACTCTTGTACCTAGGTAATGAGACTCAATCTTTTTACTGCCAATTTCTAAGCTGTTTTCTTTCACTCATATAACTATCTGGTTTAGCTCATCGCCCCGAATGTTGAATAAAAAAATGAGGATATCTATTCAATACATTCCACTTTCTTTTTTTCCTAGAACGAAAATGCAAATAAATTAGGTCAAATAAAAAAAGTCCATGTTCCAACGAATCACACGTAGAGATATTGATAACACACATGGAGTTAATGGTATTTCATAACTAATCGATTGAGCAGCAGCTCGTAGACCACCTAAAAAGGAATATTTATTATTCGATCCATATCCTGACATAAGAAGTCCAATAGGAGCAATACTTGAAATGGAAATCCACAAGAAAACCCCTATATTGAGGTCGGCTAAAACAAGGTGATAGCCAAAAGGAATTACTGAAAAACTTAGTAAAATGGATATGACCGCTATAGACGGTCCAATACTGAATAAACTAATATCGCCTCTAGATGGGATAAGATCTTCTTTGAAAAGTAATTTTGTACCATCTGCTAGAGCTTGAAGAATTCCCAAAGGACCCGCGTATTCAGGTCCAATACGTTGTTGTATCCCTGCAGATATTTGTCTTTCTAACCACACAATTACTAGTACCCCTATTATGATTCCCAATACAGGAGTAAGAATAGGAACAAGTAACCAGACGAGCCCATAAACCTCTTTTAAGGATTCCGATCTGGAAAAAGAATTGATAGCTTGTACTCTTGTCGTATCAATTATCATTTCAACGATCAACTTCTCCCATAATAATATCGATACTACCTAGTATTGTCATAATATCAGCCAATTTCATTCTTTTAACTAGCTGAGGAAGAATTTGCAAATTGATAAAACCGGGCGGACGAATTTTCCATCTCCAGGGAAAAACACCCCGATCTCCTATCAGAAAAATTCCCAATTCCCCTTTTGGGGCTTCCACTCTTACATAAAGTTCTTGTTTAGATAATTCAAAAGTAGGTGCAGGTTTTTTACTAATGAATCGATAATCAAATTCATTCCATTCGGAATCCTTTGTTCTATCAAAGCGCCGTACCTCTAAATTCTCGTAGGGACCCCCAGGAATTCCTTCCAGAGCTTGTTGAATAATTTTTATGGATTCCGCCATTTCACTGATTCGGACTAAATAACGAGCTAACGAATCTCCTTCTTTTTGCCATTGTACTTCCCAATCAAATTCGTCGTAACACTCATAATGATCGACTTTACGAAGATCCCATTCAATTCCGGACGCTCGTAGCATTGGTCCTGATAAGCCCCAATTTATTGCCTCTCCTCCACCAATAATGCCCACCCCTTCAACTCGTTCCAAAAAAATGGGATTACGCGTAATAAGCTTTTGATATTCAGTAATCCCTGTTAAAAAATAATCACAGAAATCAAAACATTTATCTATCCAGCCATAAGGTAAATCAGCAGCTACCCCTCCGATACGGAAATAATTATGCATCATTCGCATACCTGTCGCAGATTCGAACAGATCATATATCAATTCCCTCTCTCGGAAAATATAGAAGAAAGGAGTCTGCGCGCCGATATCGGCCATAAAAGGGCCAAGCCATAACAAATGAGAAGCTATACGACTCAGTTCTAGCATAATTACTCTAATATAGCTCGCTCTTTTCGGTACTTGAATATTTCCCAACTGTTCTGGTCCATTTACCGTTATTGCCTCTGTAAACATAGTAGCTAAATAATCCCAGCGTGTTACATAAGGAAGATATTGTATAATTGTTCGATTTTCAGCAATTTTTTCCATCCCTCTGTGTAAATAACCCAATATGGGTTCACAGTCAATAACATTTTCCCCGTCTAGAGTAACGATGAGTCGAAGAACACCATGCATTGATGGGTGGTGAGGACCCATATTGACTATCATGAGGTCTTTTCTTGTAGTTGGTACAGTCATATATTTTTTCCCCGATTCATTATTCCATGAAGTGCTGAAACCGAAATGAAGTTCATCAAATTTTAATAATAATAAATATATCTATAATAATAATAAATATATCTATAATAATATTTTAATATTTAAAGTATAATAGAAAATAATAAAAATCTAATAAATCCAATAATTCAAACTAATCTAATCTTCAAATTCACTTAATGAGTTTTTGGCTCCCGAATATCCAATTGACTAATTAATTCTTTATAACGTACTCTATTTTTCTTTGACAAATAAACCAGCAGCCGTTGACGTTTTCCCAAAATTTTCCGTAGACCTCTCTGAGATAAATAGTCTTTTCTGTGCAATTCTAAATGGGAAGTAAGTCTACGTATCTTATTGGTGAAACTTAATACTTGAAATTCAATAGACCCCTTATTTTCTTCTTTTTCTTCTTGCGAAAGAACTGAAATTAATAAATTTTTTACCATAAAAAGAATTAGTTTTCCCTTTTTTTACAGATATGGATTTTACTGATCAGTAATAATAATGCCAGTCATTCTAATTTCTTATACATACAATACACAAAAATCTGTATTTATTCATATACTTCTTTTTTTATCGAATTCAAATGCAAAATTTTCTTTGGATATAGATACAAAAGGGCGGTACATTTATAACCCACAAAAGAGAAGAATTTGAACTTAAGATAAGAAGATTATGACGACTCATTACTAGATATAATTGCTAAGCTAAGATAAAGTTATTGAATCAGTATCATGTACCAGAATAGAATATAACACAAGGCGTGTGTGTCTATTTGTTTGTCTTCATCTACTATACCGGATATACCACTTGATCCATGGAAATGTACCATCAACTAATTATCAATCATGGATACATATGTATCCTTAACATACTGAAACGACTACCATTATTGGTATCAAACCAATAGCGATTCATACAAGCTAAATCTTCTAATCGATAATTGGGCCAAAGAAATAATTTGAACTTAAAAATTTTATCTACATCAGGATGCTTATCCTCATAAAAAAATTCACCACAGTTCCTTGCACTGTTCCCATTGCAAAATACTTGGTTTCTATCCCCAACATTGACATTTCTCGAATTTAAACAAATTTGAATTCTCAATTCTCTACGACGTCTAGGAGATAAAATATTTTCAGGAACAATAAAATCATTAAGACCATTCTTATCAACATTTCTTTTTTCTTGACATCTTCGATTAGTTTGGTGCTGACTCTTATGCACCCGTGAAATAGCTATGGTTTGGTACATGATCCATTGTCCATCCCATTTTGTGGATAGCCGAGTTGGTTCAATAACTAATAGTCCCCCTTTTTCCAAATTGAAAAAAGTCATAAACTCTGGCTTTCCAAACAGCATTGGAACCAGATTTATTTCGTCTCTTCGAAGAAAAGCTGTAGCCATTTCATTTGGATCTCTCAATCTAAGGAGTAGCCAATATATCTTTAAATTATTGGTTGCTGTTTGGCTCAAAGAAAAAGTCGTTTTCAATTGAAATTTCAAAAGAAAATATCTTTTCAGGAAGAGTTTTAACATCAACCGGGAAATATATTTAGTTTCCTCGATGTATTCAAGAACGTCTGAGTCTGATCCCCACAAATCTTCTTCAACATAGTCTTCTAATGGATCATATCCAAGATATCCTGGGATTGGCTCTTGTTTTTCTTCTTGATTTAGATTCTCTAATTCAATTTGATTTAGCGAATCTAAATCAAGCTCTAATTCAACTTGTTCAACTTGATTTAGATTCTCTAATTCAAGCCATTTTTTTAGCTTTTGGGTAATTGTTAGATTGTTTTCTTTTATATTCGAATTAAAAAGAAGTAAATTGATTGGTATGATCCACGGCTCAGTCTTATATACATCATAAAATAACCCCAATTCTGGGAAAAACCAAGGTTCCCAATTTGATATAGGCCCATTTAGTCTTTTTTCATTCATTCCCTTCCGGTCAAAAGATGTTTTTGTTTGATTGGCTGCTGGGTTGTTGATTTGGTTATGAATTGTGAGATTAAAAAGATTATTTTTATTATCAATTTTATCAATTATTTGATAATAATAATAACGAGTCTTAGTATTTTTTTTTATGTTGGTACTGGCATTTGTCCATTCCTCAATATCGCTTGTTTTTCTAAGCCCAAAATTAAAAGCTCTCCAATCAAAATATTTCCTATCCGGATTTTTATTCCTATCAATAATAGAATCTTTTCGTAAATAATTACTAAGATCTATATCTGCTGGTAAATAATCTATATCTGCTGGTAAATAATCAAATTCAGGATTATCTATAGTATAGAGGATCCCTCGGGCTGCGTTTACTTGTAATGGAAACCCAGAAATATATGAACCCTTCTTATCTTCATATTCATAATTAATATATTTATTTGATAAAAGATCATATTTGTAGTTTTTTATTAATTTATTTTTTTGGCTCCGTAATGAATTCACTGCATAATTGTTTTGTTTCTCGTAATGAATTAATTGGTCTTTTTTATATGAATCAAAATTTATTGGGTTTGTTTTTTGAACCATAAAACTTTGATTGATTCCATTTCGCCATTTGTGTGGTAGTAATCTAGACCATATAGTCTGAGATAAGTCGTATTGATAGTGATCATTACCCATTAACCAGTTTTTCCATTCATTCATTCCAAAACTGTGAAGTTTCTTATGCCTTGATTCGCAATGAAATATTCCTTGTGCTCCAATAAAATATTTTATTTTATCCTTAATAAAAGGAATTGTTCCGTGATATTGAAATATGGAATTCAAGTGATACTTGTTGATAACTTGAGTTTGTGATAATTTGTAAAATACATATGCCTGTGACAAAGAAGAGAGGTCACAAAAAATCTGTGAATTCTTATT